TTTCCTTCGGATTGAGCCAACATCCGTTACGGTCGTTCATTCTATTCAAAAAATCTCCGTTCCAAAACCGTACATGAGGTTTTCATCTCATACGGCTTCTCCCTTCTGTACATAGTACTAAGCGAAAAATCTATAGAATAAAAATAGAATTAGTCCCATCTCATTATGGACCGAAGGGAGCTAGTATTTTTCCAAGAAATCTCTAGCCAACCTTCCCTCCAAGAGGTTTTTCTTAACACCAATGAATTCTATTAATGCTAGAGGAAAATGATAGCTCCAAGAATTTCTTTGTTCTCAACGCCTCCTATTTAGAGGAATTAGCCACTTCAACGACCTTTGATGGTTATAAGGGTATCCAAAGTACAAACCAGATGGTTGTTTGTTATCCTAACCATTCTTCCCAACCCCGATACCAATCAGGAAAGGGCTAATTTTTAACAAAGTTTTTCTCTTGTTGATTCCTATTTCGAGGTGTAGTGCTTTTCTCCCCTATGCTGCCTATTGGTACTAGTAGAATCGGATTGGCCTGTAATACAGAACCTATCCTCTAGGTGTAACCTTTCGCTCAATACTCAAATCTACAATTGAAGCATCTGAGGCCACATCAATCGAGGATACACGACAGAAGGAATTGTCAGTTCACCTCACCTTCCCCAAGCGTGGGTTTCCTAATTTTGTTCTCTCTATGCGAACCCCCTCTCTTTCTCGTAAGAATGAGATGTGGGTAGGGCTAAAAAAAGAAAAAAAAGAGTCAAATCGCACCATCTCTATAATAAGTAAATGCCCTTTTTTCCCCGGAGGTTGTCGGAATTATTTGCAATAAAATATTGGCTACAATCGAGGAGGTCTTATCAATGAAATTTCCATTTATACGGGATCTAGGCATAATTCCCAACCCATTCTATATAGAATTCTTTTCATTCTATCACAAAATAACATAAAAAAAACATTCGATTCTTATAAATCAATCCATATGCTCTAGGATAAGAGAGGTATGGATTTTCCGCTCAGCTCAAATTGTCTCCTTTTCCGTCTGTTTGGATAAGAAGAGATATGAAATACTTGACTAAGACTGGATTTCATTCCACTTTCCTATTTCTCAACTTCTCTCAGCAGCTATTTCGCGTTTTCAAAGTCATTAATTGACTCATACCCTTTTTAGATTTAGATTGTATGGCATAACGTACCTTATGCAAATAGAATTCTAAGGTTCCCTTATTTTCTTATGGAATAAGAAGAATTCTTCCATTCTCTTTTTATTTTTCCCAAACCAAAGAAAAAACTTTTCGAGGAAGCGGAATTCCTAGTAAAAAAATACAGGATCCTTCCACTTAGATGAAAAGGAATTTTTCCCATAGAGCTATGGAATCCCCGAGCCGTTGTGTCTGTACCTGTACTGTAGGAATACAAAAACTCGCTATTTACTCTGTTTATTTTCCATAATAAGATTATAGAGGAGAGATGGCCGAGCGGTTCAAGGCGTAGCATTGGAACTGCTATGTAGACTTTTGTTTACCGAGGGTTCGAATCCCTCTCTTTCCGTTTCTCTTAATTCATCAATGTTAGCGATCACAATGTATCAAATTAAATAACAATTTATTCCAGCAATAATACCTTTATTTAATAGAAATTCTCTATAGCAAATTACTGTGGTATGTAAAATACACATCGAGGAAATAACAAAAAAGAAAAAAGGATCCTAGGGTTAATCCATTTCTGCTAGGTGAACGGGAAAATACGAATTAAGAGCCTTAGGTGGATTTAGTTTGGGGAAAGGGGAAGGGGAAAAAATTCTATGAACCTTTCCTTTTTTCGTTAAGTTCAAGTCTGGCGAGAGTAATATTCTACAACTAACAACTCATTTACTTTGAGACCGACCCACTTCCTATCTAGAATTTTTTTTACTAGTCCTTTATATTGCAATGTGTCAACGGTCAAATGCTTTGGCAATTTGCCCGGATCGGATGAAGCAATAGAATTTTGAACCAGACGTTTTGATCGTTGGTTATCCTTCGTAGTAATAATATCTTGGGGTTTGCAACGAAAACTTGGTATATCCACTATACGACCATTAACTAAAATATGTCTATGGTTAACTAATTGCCGGGCCCCAGGAATGGTTGAAGCCATACCCAATCGAAAAAGGATATTATCCAAACGCATTTCAAGTAATTGTAGTAAAACCTGACCCGTGGATCTTTTTGCTTTTCCAGCGATATGTACATATCTAAGTAATTGACGTTCTGTCAGACCATAATGAAAACGCAATTTCTGTTTTTCTTGAAGACGAATACGATATTGCTCTTTTTTCCCAGAATGGAATTTCTTTTTCTGATTACTTCCGGATTTAGGCGTTTTTCTAGTGAGTCCTGGTAAAGCTCCCAAACGGCGTATTTTTTTTAAACGAGGCCCTCGATAACGGGACATGAAGACTCCTTTTTTATTTTATTGAAATTTTATTTTACACAATAAATTTCATTCTATTTACATTACAGAATACATCGAAATTCAAACTGAATTAAACTAAAGGATAAACAGAGTAAAATCTACTAAAAGTACCGCAAAAAACGGAATTTCATCAACATCTGGCTTTTTTGTATATATATTATTTATTTTTATTCTTTGTATCTAGCAAAATTGTAAGGTAGAACGACATAATATACCCTGGATTTCCCATTTAATTCGGAGAAAAAGAGAAATTCTTGTTCATGGAACATCGATAGAGAAAAAAGCCGACTATCGGATTTGAACCGATGACCCTCGCATTACAAATGCGATGCTCTAACCTCTGAGCTAAGTGGGCTTACCTAACAGAAATAGTGTAACAAATACAAATATATATAGGGAATCCGTAAAATGTCAGATCTTAATTATTAATCTTAGTTATTAACTAGTTCGAAATTGGAAGTTCTACTTAGAATTAGAAAAAAAATACTCGAATTTCATAAAGATAAAATTAGCTTGATATGCTTAACTAAATGATATTCTTAAATGGGATTCTAGATGATATTCTTAAATGGGATTCTAGAATTTATTGAACTTTCTTTTTATTTCTCTAATTCGCAAATAGGTTTTTCTAATAGAATCTATTCAAAATTCGATATTGAATTTGATTTCAGATATTTTCAACTTGATATGGCTCGGACGAATAATCTTATGCATATAAAAGAAGAATATATAGGAATAATATAATAAAGAGAAAATGCCCAGAGATTGGCATTTTCATTCGATCATTATATACATTTTTGAGATATTTTGTTTTTTTTATTTGTTAATAATTTAAGTATAAATAGTTCACTAAGGAGAAGATAGAATCATAGCAAATGAAATTTCTAATTCAGATTAGAAAAAAAAAAGAATGAATATCAAGCGTTATAGTATGATTTAGAATACTCTAAAAAAGGCGGGGGGGGGGGCGGGAGAGATAAAAACTTTTGGATATATTCATTCCGATTGAATTGCAAATATATGAACGATAGAATCAATTCAATTCTGAATTGTAATAAGCGAATGGGGTTTCTCAAATAGAGATGAGCTGCTAGACTATGTCGAATAATGAATTCGATGATTCAAAAAAAACTAAGAAATGAATGAAATTATATAAGGAATCCTGGTTTCAAAGAAAAGGAAAAGGGGGATATGGCGAAATCGGTAGACGCTACGGACTTGATTGTATTGAGCCTTGGTACGGAAACCTGCTAAGTGGTAACTTCCAAATTCAGAGAAACCCTGGAATGAAAAAAGGGCAATCCTGAGCCAAATCCCTTTTTTGAAAAAATAAGTGGTTGTAAAACTAAAACCCAAAGGAAAAGGATAGGTGCAGAGACTCGATGGAAGCTGTTCTAACGAATCGAAGTAATTACGTTGTGTTGGTAGTGGAACTCCCTGGAAATTAGAGAAAGAAGGGCTTTATACATCTAATACACACGTATAGATACTGACATAGCAAACGATTAATCACGGAACCCATATCATAATATATGTTCTTTATTTTATTTTTTAGAATGAAATTAGGAATGATTATGAAATAGAAAATTCAGAATTTTTTTAGAATTATTGTGAATCCATTCCAATTGAATATTGAGTAATCAAATCCTTCAATTCATTGTTTTGAGATCTTTAAAAAAGTGGATTAATCGAACGAGGATAAAGAGAGAGTCCCATTCTACATGTCAATACTGACAACAATGAAATTTCTAGTAAAAGGAAAATCCGTCGACTTTATAAGTCGTGAGGGTTCAAGTCCCTCTATCCCCAAACCCTCTTTTATTCCCTATCCATAGCAGTTATCCTTTTTTTTCTTTTATCGATGGGTTTAAGATTCATTAGCTTTCTCATTCTACTCTTTCACAAAGGAGTGTGACGAGAACTCAATGAATCTTATGCTATTCATTAAATGGATGATTTCCTTTTTATTAGAGTAGCGGCAAGGAATCTCGATTATTAATTCGATTTTGAAGTCCCTTTAATTTTAATTGACATAGATGCAAATACTTTACTAGGATGATGCACAAGAAAGGGTCAGGATAGCTCAGTTGGTAGAGCAGAGGACTGAAAATCCTCGTGTCACCAGTTCAAATCTGGTTCCTGGCACAGAAAAAAAAGGATCCACCGAATAGATATTGATACAAATATCTTGAGATGGATTGGGGTACATATTCATTAATAATGCTAGATAGTATAGAGTAAGTAGATAAATCTCTAAACACTTCTTTTTAGAAAAGGGTTAAAATATCTGGTTCTTTTCTTTATGGTATAGTTCTTTTCTTTATGGTATAGTAGAGAAAGAGGGGAGATTCGGTGCCCTTTTCTTCATTTTTGCATTTCTTATTAATTTTGTAAGCCGCTATTCTGAAGAATTTTTTTTTTTATTCTTGCTTATCCTACTTTCCTAGTTGTTCTAAGTAATATGCGCGGTACAAAGTTCGTGGTAGGAACTTCTTTGAGTCATTGTATTTTTCTGTTCATACGAAGGAAACTAATATGTGATTTTCCAAATTGGAAAATCGAAATGAAGCCCTTTTTGTTCAGTCGATCTGAACCTTTTTGTATAATATAATAGGAATTAATTAGAATATAATAAGTATTTCGTTTCGTCTAGGAACAGGACGTAAAAATATTCCTTGACTTGAATAAAATCTGTAGTTGTATTAAGTGAACATGAATTTATTATCATTCAATGAGCATCTTGTATTTCATAGAAATTGGGGGTTATATAGTCCTTACGTAAAGGCCAGCCTATCCAACTTTCAGGCATTAAGATACGTTTAAGACGTGGATGATTATCATAAGAAATTCCCACCATATCATAAGATTCGCGTTCTTGAAAATCGGCACTTCTCCAAACCCAGAAGACAGATGGGATTCTAGGATTATCTTTTTGGGCAAAGACTTTTATGCATACTTCTTCTGGGTTATCTATACCATACTGTATTCTCGTAAGATGATACACGCTAGCTAAAGATCCACCGGGTGCTACGTCATAAGCACATTGGGAACGTAAATAATTGTAACCATATATATATAAAATGACAGCAATGGAATCCCAATCCCCCGCTTTTATTTGTAAAGTCTCTATTCCTCGGTGATCAAAGCCCAAAGACCTATGAACCACCTCATGTTTGACTAGCCAATTAGATAACCAACCCTGCTGCATTGTCTTGATCTCTCCCCCTTTGTATAAATATTTCACATTTCAAATGCAAGTTTGAAAGATTACACTGCTCTTTCTTTTTCTGCACAAAAGAACCCCTCCTAATTCACTAATTTGTAGGAAGATACTGGACTTTTGGATTTGAAAAAAGTTTCATAAGATATATCTAAAGTAGATGGTGATTGATAGAGCAATTCTTGTTCGTAAGTTCCTGTGTGAGTACTGCGCCGAACATAAAGCTTGTGGCGGGTAGTAAAAGATCGATTTTTCTTTTGACTTTGACATAGAGTTCGATCCTCAACTATTTCTCGCGATATCTTCTTACGAAGTTTTGTTAGGGCATCTATAACAGCCTCTGGTTTAGGTGGGCAACCCGGCAGGTAGACATCCACAGGAATTAACTTATCAATTCCTCGAACAGTACTATAGGAATCCGTACTGAACATTCCCCCTGTAATAGTACAGGCTCCCATAGCAATGACATATTTTGGTTCAGGCATTTGCTCATATAATCGCACTAAAGATGGAGCCATTTTCATTGTTACCGTACCAGCTGTTAAAATTAGGTCCGCTTGCCTAGGACTTGATCTTGGTACCAATCCATAACGATCAAAGTCGAATCGTGAGCCTATTAATGAAGCAAATTCAATGAAACAACAACTGGTACCATATAGAAGGGGCCATAAACTGGAGAGTCTTGACCAATTCGAAAGATCATTTGGTGTAGTTGAAATAACGGAATTGGAACTTGTTTGGTCGAGTAACGGAAACTCAATCAAACTCATAATTGTCTCAATGGAATCTTTTCCTTCTTTTTTTTTTTTTTTGTCTGAGTATTCAGTTAAGACCATTCCAAGGCTCCTTTTCGCCATGCATAAACTAAACCAACAACTAGGATAAGCACAAAAATAAAAGCTTCGATAAAAACGGATATACCCAATACGTCGAAACTCATTGCCCAAGGGTAGAGAAAGACCGTTTCCACATCAAAAACAACAAAAACTAGCGCAAACATGTAATAGCGTATTCGGAATTGTAACCAAGCCCCCCCCATGGGTTCTATACCCGATTCATAACTAGAAAGCTTCTCTGGTCCTTCACTAACCGGGGCTAAAAGTCCTGAAATCCAAAATACCAAAATAGGAATAAGGCTTGCTATTATTAGAAATGTCCAAAAAATATCATATTCGTAAAGGAGAAACATAAATATACTCCCATTAATGTGGAATAGGCGAAACTTAATTAGTCAATTAAAGTTGACATGACATTGTCAATTTATCCAGAACTTCTCTCTTTTCCTCGGTGAAACAAGAATCTGTTTTGCTCAAACCAAAGGCAAAAAGTGGCTTACTTTAGCTTTTGCTTCTTTTGTAACATGTCTCTCCTTAAGGATTCATCCAATGGAATCCCCACTCCCCTTTTTTTTTTTTATTTCTCTTCTATTTAGATATGATATAGACTTCTCTTCTATTTAGATATGATATAGACCTAATTCTTATACAAAGAAAACTCTTTTGCTTCATTTTGTCTCGCTTTCTCTAAAATCTCTAGAAAAAAGAATTGCTCCACCCTTTATTTAATGATAGTCAGAGACTATTAAATAAAAAAAATACTTAACTACTAATTAGATTAGAACCTAATTAAAATGGGATGACTAATGTATGCATCCTAATGAGGAGTAATACTAAAAAAAAAAAGAATTCTATTTCAGAATTATAAAACAGAATATCCTGTTTTATTTTTTACTCTTTCTTTTTTTTTCTATTTTATTTAAAGTGGATCGATTTAGATAATGTATATTTAGATAATATATATATAGTAATAGACTTCAAACAAAATAGGAATTCCAAAAATGGAGAAAATCGTTGCAGTCATTATAGGAAAGTATAGGGACTTAGAGCATATCCTATTTGAAGGAGGATGGAATTCAAATCAGTTAAGGGATCCTTCCTTCTATTGATTTGATCAAAATTCTTTTTTCTTTTCCTGTCTCTATGATTTTCGATGAATGAGCCTATGGTAATGTTTTTATCTCTATTCTATGGCGCAATCGACCGTCGAGTCTATAAACAAGTACTATTAAGGAAAAGAAATAAGGAAATAAGGAAAAGAAATAAGGAAAAGAAAACTATACTAAAGGAAACATAAGATATCCATCCTAAAATAAAAAAAAAAGACGTATATATTAGGGCTATACGGATTCGAACCGTAGACCTTCTCGGTAAAACAGATCAAACGGATTATTATCGAAATGATTCGAACTGTTTCAAAGACCCAACATGCATTTTTATTTTTCTGCATTGGGCTCTTTCATCAACTGATGTAAAGATCAGTTAATCTGCCATAGTTTTTCTTTATGGAAAGATAATAAGATGGCTCCCTGTGCTCTGATTGATTATTTGGCTTATGATCTATCTAGGAGCAATACCAAAGTGTTTCAAAGGAGGATTACCTTGACTTAGGTCTGCCTCCGGCCTAAATTAAATCAACCTAAGTGAAATGGAGTCTCTATCGTTCCGCTGCAAGAGTTTACTATGAGACTTCATACACCTTAAAGTTCATAGAACGAAAAGAAGTTTTTTGGAGGCCCTTACCCTCATTACGCCTAGCATTGAGTGGGCTGGATATTTACCTTATCAACTAGCAAATCAATAGGGGTTCCATTTGATTAAGCACTCTGAATTGGCACCAGAATCGGACTGAACCGACTGTTTGTCAGGCTACTGTTCTCCTATTCTTTCGAATCCATGAAGTAAGACATTGATTTTGCAATAAGTTCAATTATGTTCATTGCATAATAAGTTCCCTTGAAAAGCATTGGCGCACGTGTAAGCGAGTTGCTCTACCGAACTGAGCTATAGCCCTTGTCAGAGATATCTTAACATATAGATAATTTCTTGTCAAGATGAATATTCTGTAATGCCAGAGGATATTTCTTTGATCCGTTTACTATAATAACATAAACATACCAATAACAATAACATAAACATACCAATAACGGAGCGGTATTGCTTATAAAAAGGATTCGATCTATAATCGATCGAAGTAATGGGGCTTTTTTTGTGGTGATAAATTGCCTACTTAACTCAGTGGTTAGAGTATTGCTTTCATACGGCGGGAGTCATTGGTTCAAATCCAATAGTAGGTAGGTAGGTAGGTAGATAGGTAGGTAGAAAAATTACTAGATAGCATTGGACTTACTTCGCTTCGCTATCTAATAACTTTTTCTACCCTTCTTTCCTTTTTCTTTGTATCAACGAAACCTTTGGATTGTCTTCAATTGGATGGGGGAATCCAATTGATAGCCTCGACTCGTATCCTAGCTCGTCTGAGAGCTAGCTTCGCTTCAACCAATTCTTTCGTACCCTCAGCTCTACTCAAGTTAGCTTCGGCTATTTCAAGTGCCTGTTGAGCTTCTTCTGGATCAATGTCACTACCCAGTTCTGCATCATTTCCTAAAATGATGATCTCATTATTAACTATTCTCGCAAAACCACTCCACAGAACCGCCGTTAACCATTGGTCGTCGAGGAGGCGTATTCTCAAAGGACCCATATCTACAGCTGTGTTAATGGGGGCGTGGTTTGGTAATACACCAATTTGGCCACTATTAGTAGATAAAATGATTTCTTTTACTTCACAATCCCAAATAATTCGTTTAGGAGTCAGTACATAAAGATTTAATTTCATTTCTTCAATTTGCTCTCCTCTTCTAAGTTTATAGCTTTCGTGCTAGCTTCATCGATGTTCCCCACCAAATAAAAAGCCTGTTCGGGTAGGCTGTCTAATTCTCCGGAAAGGATTAGTTGAAATCCCCTAATTGTTTCTGCAAGACCAACATACTTTCCTGGGGAACCGGTAAAAACTTCTGCCACAAAGAACGGTTGTGATAAGAAACGCTCGATTTTTCGTGCTCTTGCTACAGTTAAACGATCCTCCTCCGATAATTCGTCCAACCCAAGAATTGCTATAATGTCCTGAAGTTCTTTGTAACGTTGTAAGGTTTCCTTAACTCTTTGCGCAATTTCATAATGTTCGTTGCCAACGATCCGAGGCTGTAACATAGTTGAGGTTGAATCTAAAGGATCCACTGCGGGATAAATACCCTTGGAAGCCAATCCTCTGGAAAGTACGGTAGTAGCGTCCAAATGTGCAAATGTTGTGGCAGGAGCAGGGTCGGTCAAATCGTCCGCAGGTACATAAACTGCTTGGATCGAAGTTATAGATCCCTTTTTGGTAGAAGTAATTCTTTCTTGCAAAGAACCCATTTCTGTACTAAGGGTAGGTTGATAACCCACTGCGGAGGGCATTCTCCCTAATAAGGCGGATACTTCTGATCCTGCTTGAACAAAACGAAAGATATTATCGATGAATAAAAGCACGTCTTGCTTATTAACATCTCGGAAATATTCTGCCATAGTTAGGGCAGTTAAACCAACTCTCATACGAGCTCCCGGCGGTTCATTCATTTGGCCATAGACTAGAGCTACCTTTGATTCCTCAATATTTTTTTCATTAATTACTCCAGATTCCTTCATTTCCATATAAAGATCATTTCCTTCACGAGTCCGTTCCCCTACTCCGCCAAATACAGATACACCTCCATGAGCTTTAGCAATGTTATTGATTAATTCCATGATGAGTACTGTTTTACCTACTCCTGCCCCCCCAAATAGTCCTATTTTTCCTCCACGTCGATAAGGAGCTAAAAGATCGACCACCTTAATACCTGTTTCAAAGATAGATAATTTCGTATCTAACTCGATAAAGGCAGGCGCAGATCTATGAATAGGGAATGTTGCACTAGTATCTACAGGACCCAAATTGTCAATAGGCTCCCCAAGAACGTTAAAAATTCGTCCGAGAGTAGCTCCACCGACTGGAACACTGAGAGGAGCTCCCGTGTCAATCACTTCCATTCCTCTCATCAACCCGTCTGTAGCACTCATAGCTACAGCTCTAACTCGATTATTTCCTAATAATTGTTGTACCTCACAAGTCACATTAATTTGCTTATCGGCAGTGTCTCGACTCTTGACTATCAAAGCATTATAAATATAAGGCAACTTGCCCGGGGGAAAAGTGATATCCAGCACGGGTCCAATAATTTGATCAATACGCCCTGCGCTTTTTTCTTCAATTGTGGAAACCCCGGGACGCGAAGTAGTAGGATTGGTTCTCATAATTATCACATAATTTTCAAAAAAAAAAGAATGTGTCGAAATTTTTCTTTTTTTTTTTTTTTCTTGTTGAATAATGCCAAATCAAATCCAAAAAAATATCCAAAAATCCAAAACTCAAAAGGAAATGAATTAGTTAATTCAATAAAAAAGAAAAGGGGACTAGCACTTGATTTCGTTGCCCAAGCGAATCCCATTCAATCGTTTACTTAATGGAATGAGTCTGTTGGAAAGTTCAATCAATCTTTTTTTCATATAAATTTTTCCTTTTGTGAAGGATCTGTGCCTACTCTACTTTCCTATCTAGGACTTCGATATACAAAATATATACTACTGTGAAGCATAGACTGCTGTCAACAGAGAATTTTCTTAGTATTTAGGTATTTAGATTCAAAATAGCAAAGGGGCCTATTAAGAACTTTTAAAATTGTAAAATAAGGATTAGGGATTGGTTTGGGTTGCGCTATATCTATCAAAGAGTATACAATAATGATGGATTTGGTGAATCAAATCCATGGTTTAATAACGAACCGTGTTAACTTACCATAACAATTCCTATCGAATTCCTAATAGTAGAACTCTATAGGATAGAACGTACACAAGGTGTACGCATTATATATGAATGAAACATATTCATTAACTTAAGCATACTCCTCTTTTTATTTAATGAGTTGATATTAATTGAATATCTTTTTTTTTTTTTAGATTTTTGTAAAGGTTTCATTTACGCCTAATCCCTATCGAGTAGACCCTGTCGTTGTGAGAATTCTTAATTCATGAGTTGTAGGGAGGGACTTATGTCACCACAAACAGAAACTAAAGCAAGTATTGGATTTAAAGCTGGTGTTAAGGATTATAAATTGACTTACTATACCCCGGAGTATGAAACCAAGGATACTGATATCTTGGCAGCATTCCGAGTAACTCCTCAGCCCGGGGTTCCGCCTGAAGAAGCAGGGGCTGCAGTAGCTGCGGAATCTTCTACTGGTACATGGACAACTGTTTGGACTGATGGACTTACCAGTCTTGATCGTTACAAAGGACGATGCTATCACATCGAGCCCGTTCCTGGGGAGGCAGATCAATATATCTGTTATATAGCTTATCCATTAGACCTATTTGAAGAGGGTTCTGTTACTAACATGTTTACTTCCATTGTGGGTAACGTATTTGGTTTCAAAGCGCTACGCGCTCTACGTTTGGAGGATCTACGAATTCCCCCTACTTATTCAAAAACTTTCCAAGGTCCGCCTCATGGTATCCAAGTTGAAAGGGATAAGTTGAACAAGTATGGTCGTCCTTTATTGGGATGTACTATTAAACCAAAATTGGGATTATCCGCAAAAAATTACGGTAGAGCGTGTTATGAGTGTTTACGCGGTGGACTTGATTTTACCAAAGATGATGAAAACGTAAACTCCCAACCATTTATGCGCTGGAGAGACCGTTTTGTCTTTTGTGCTGAAGCAATTTATAAATCACAAGCCGAAACCGGTGAAATCAAGGGGCATTACTTGAATGCGACTGCAGGTACATGCGAAGAAATGATTAAGAGAGCTGTATTTGCAAGGGAATTAGGGGTTCCTATTGTAATGCATGACTACTTAACTGGAGGATTTACCGCAAATACGAGTTTGGCTCATTATTGCCGCGACAACGGCTTACTTCTTCACATTCACCGAGCAATGCATGCAGTTATTGATAGACAGAAAAATCATGGTATCCATTTCCGTGTATTAGCTAAAGCATTGCGTATGTCGGGGGGAGATCATATCCACGCCGGTACAGTAGTGGGTAAGTTAGAAGGGGAACGCGAAATAACTTTAGGTTTTGTTGATTTATTGCGCGATGATTTTATTGAAAAAGATCGTTCTCGTGGTATCTTTTTCACTCAGGACTGGGTATCCATGCCAGGTGTTATACCGGTGGCTTCAGGGGGTATTCATGTTTGGCATATGCCAGCTCTGACCGAAATCTTTGGAGACGATTCTGTATTACAATTTGGTGGAGGAACTTTAGGACATCCTTGGGGAAATGCACCTGGTGCAGCAGCTAATCGTGTGGCTTTAGAAGCCTGTGTACAAGCTCGTAATGAAGGGCGCGATCTTGCTCGTGAAGGTAATGAAATTATCAAAGCAGCTTGCAAATGGAGTCCTGAACTAGCCGCAGCTTGTGAAGTATGGAAGGCGATCAAATTTGAGTTTGCGCCGGTGGATACCATAGATTAAGTAGATAAAACTAGATAGAAATAAGTTCTAAATAAAATAAAAAAGAAGCAAAATAGAAAGAGAAAAAATAAGTTATGAAATGCAGTAATTCTTCTTTATTCTTCTAATTGATTGCAATTAAATTCGGCTCAATCTTTTTTTTTTCTCAAAAAAAGATTGAGCCGAATTTAATTAAAATAGATCTTGATACGATCAAGAGACTTGACAAATTGAGATTCTTCTATTCTATATATCTAGAATATAGAAAGGTATAATACAATAAACAAATAGAAATCAAAATATAGTATTATCGTACGATAATGGAATCAAATATGCAGTATTTACAGAAAAGAGTCTTCGTTTATTGGGAAAGAATCAATATACTTCTAATGTCGAATCGGGATTCACTAAGACAGAAATAAAGAATTGGGTCGAACTCTTCTTTGGTGTTAAGGTAGTAGCTGTGAATAGCCATCGACTACCCGGAAAGGGTAGAAGAATGGGACCTATTCTGGGACATACAATGCATTACAGACGTATGATCATTACCCTTCAACCGGGTTATTCTATTCCACTTCGACTTTAAAAATGAAATGAAAGTTAAATTAAAGGGTATTTTGAAAGAGGTATTTCTTTTATTTTCACAATAGCTTTCTTTTGAATCCAATTTCAAGTTTGATTAGAAGGATAGAAAGGCGATGAGAATGGGAAAAAAAAAATAAAATATTTTGAATTAGTTCCCCTTTTTGCAATTTTATTATTATCTATTCCATTCTTTTTTTTATAGATATGGAATACTTTAGTATTCTAAAAAAAAGTATTCTAAAAAAAAATAGTCAATATTCCTTATAATAGATATACTTAATTATATCATAAGAATCTTAAGATATATTTTGAATAGATAGAAATAGTAAATTTGAATTGAGACACATATTCTATGACAGATTTTAACTTACCCTCTATTTTTGTGCCTTTAGTAGGCTTAGTATTCCCGGCAATTGCAATGGCTTCCTTATTTCTTTATGTGCAGAAAAATAAGATTGTCTAGAAAAGACGGGGCCCAATTTTCTTAATGTATTTCCAGGATCATAATACGCACATTTTTTTGTGTTTGTGTAAGTAATATAATATGATAGGGTATGTAGCTCTTTCTACACACAAATGAAAAACATCTATGGATGCAGATATAGGATATGAGCATAAATGCGTGCATATGCGTAGCCGAGTATAGCGAGTTTTTTTTAAGTGAATCCACGAATTCTTAGAAAGTCAATGTATCTAACCAATTTTTTCACAGGAGTACTAGTTACTGAAGGCTATTTTAGAATCAAAAAAAGTAAAGTCAAAATCATTTAGCTTATTCTCTTAATTTTAATTGACCGCTACTGGATTTAGTATATCTAATATGAATTGGCGATCAGAACACATATGGATAGAACTTCTAAAAGGTTCTCGAAAAAGAGGTAATTTTTTCTGGGCCTGTATTCTTTTTCTAGGTTCATTAGGATTCTTAGCGGTTGGGGCTTCCAGTTATCTTGGTAAGAATATGATATCCGTACTTCCATCTCAACAAATTCTTTTTTTTCCACAGGGAGTCGTAATGTCTTTCTACGGAATCGCGGGCCTATTCATTAGCTCCTATTTGTGGTGCACTATTTTGTGGAATGTGGGCAGTGGTTATAACCGATTCGATAGAAAAGAGGGAATAGTGTGCATTTTTCGTTGGGGATTCCCTGGAATAAAACGTCGCATCTTCCTTCGATTCCTTGTACGGGATATCCAATCAATTAGAATTCAGGTTAAAGAGGGTCTTTATCCTCGTCGTATCCTTTATATGGAAATCCGGGGCCAGGGGGTCATTCCCTTGACTCGTACTGATGAGAAGTTTTTTACTCCACGAGAAATTGAACAAAAAGCTGCCGAATTGGCCTATTTCTTGCGCGTACCAATTGAAGTATTTTGAGTATTTATCTAAAGGAAGGAACAAACGAGGATAAGAGAAAATTGCTTCTAATTTGTTTTGTCCAAGTGAGATATATGGGATAATATTTTTCCATTTTTATATGAAAGGCCTTTTTTTTTTCTCTATTCCACTCCATTTAGATCTAATAAAGAACCCAATACAATGAAATTCCACTAGTATACAAAAAAAGAAATAGATACAAACACAAGGTCTCAAACTTTGTTATAGAAGTTTTGCTTCAAAGAAAAGAAATATCATATATATATTTAGCGAATTAAATAGAGTCGGCGAATGAAGCCAGATTCATTAACAACTCAATTTACAGATCAAAAATGAAAAAAAAGAAAGCATTGCCTTCTTTCCTATATCTTGTATTTATCGTACTTTTGCCCTGGGGAGTCTCTTTCTCTTTTAACAAATGTCTGGAACTTTGGATTCAGAATTGGTGGAATATCAGACAATCAAAAACTTTCTTAACTGATATTCAAGAGAAAAGGATTCTAGAAGGGTTCATAGAATTAGAAGAACTTTTTCTCTTGGACGAAATGATAAAAGAGAAACCGAAGACACATGTACAAAAACCCCCTATAGGAATACACAAGGAAATAATACAATTGGCCAAAATAGATAATGAGGATCATCTCCATATCATTTTGCATTTCTCAACAAATATAATCTGTTTGGCTATTCTAAGTGGTTCTTTTTTTCTGGGTAAAGAAGAACTTGTCATTTTAAATTCTTGGGTTCAGGAATTTTTCTATAACTTAAATGACTCAATAAAAGCTTTTTTTATTCTTTTAGTTACTGATTTTTTTGTTGGATTTCACTCCACCCGCGGTTGGGAACTACTAATTCGTTGGGTCTACAACAATCTTGGATGGGCTCCTAACGAGCTAATTTTCACTATTTTTGTTTGTAGTTTTCCTGTGATTCTAGACACGTGTTTGAAATTTTGGGTCTTTTTTTGTTTAAACCGTTTATCTCCTTCACTTGTAGTCATTTATCATTCAATTAGTGAAGCATAAACTCACTCATTTGATTTCCTAATATTTTTCCTAATATTAATCAAATTAGCATATTTCTTCCTTTCGAAAGAAAGCCTTTTCCTTTTTAGCAAAATTCTTTCTATTTCTACCTGCTCAAGGTATTTATCATTCCAGTACAACTGTTGCAGTAGAATGACAACAGACTCGTGTATAGGGAACTAGATTCGCTTAGCTACCTATCTAATTTATTGTAGAAATTCCGGGATCCGCAATTGGGCATGGAAAATAGAAATACTTTTTTTTGGTTAAAGGAACAGATGATTCGATCGATTTCTGTATCGATCATGATATACGTAATAACTCGCACATCCGTTTCAAATGCATATCCCATTTTTGCGCAGCAGGGTTATGAAAACCCGCGGGAAGCAACTGGACGAATTGTATGTGCCAATTGCCATTTAGCTAATAAGCCTGTGGATATTGAAGTTCCCCAAGCAGTGCTCCCTGATACTGTATTTGAAGCAGTTCTTCGAATCCCTTATGATATGCAGCTGAAACAAGTTCTTGCTAATGGTAAAAAGGGAGGATTGAATGTGGGTGCTGTTCTTATTTTGCCCGAGGGATTCGAATTAGCGCCGCCCGACCGTATTTCTCCTGAGTTGAAAGAAAAGATAGGAAATCTCTCTTTTCAGAGTTATCGCCCCAATAAAAAAAATATTCTTGTGATAGGCCCTGTTCCCGGTAAGAAATATAGTGAAATTGTCTTTCCCATTCTTTCCCCCGATCCCGCTACGAAAAAAGACGTTCATTTCTTAAAATATCCCATATATGTAGGGGGAAACCGAGGAAGGGGACAGATCTATCCTGATGGTAGCAAGAGTAACAATACGGTCTATAATGCTACGTCAACAGGTATAGTAAAAAAAATACTACGTAAAGAAAAGGGGGGGTATGAAATATCCATAGTCGATGCGTCGGATGGACGCCAAGTGATTGATATTATACCTCCTGGGCCAGAACTTCTAGTTTCAGAGGGGGAATCGATCAAACTTGATCAACCATTAACAAGCAATCCTAATGTAGGAGGGTTTGGTCAGGGGGATGCAGAAATTGTGCTTCAGGATCCATTGCGCGTCCAAGGCCTTTTGTTCTTCTTCGCATCTGTTATTTTGGCACAAGTTTTTTTGGTTCTCAAAAAGAAACAGTTTGAAAAGGTTCAATTGTACGAAATGAATTTCTAGATCCTGGGATTTCTTACCATCAAGTTAGAAAAAAACCTCGATTTCTGGAATTCCTTATTTCTATTTCATGCAAAAGAAGAGGATCCAAGGCGGAAGCGAGAACAATAAAAGGAACAAGAACAAGTCCTTTTAGGTGGAATTGAGGGTCTTCTTAATCCTCTATTGGGCACAAGAAAAAGGCATTTTAGCCTTTTTCTTGTGTCGATTCTTCTTTTCTTGTATCGAAGTAAGAATCATTTTTCTTCTTATTTGTTTTGTCAAAGATTACTA